ATGGGCGTAAACGAGATGGAGGAATGAAGAACCTTTTCAGCGCAAGTTCGAATTTGCGACAGGTACAACAAATAGAAATGAATTGATAAAATATTCCTGAAAAAAAAGATTCTGCTACTCACATTACACTTATGGAGTCTTGTTCTTGTATAGAATATCATAATTGATCCATTTCTGCCTATTATTATGATATTACGATCAGATTGGTACAAAAAAAAATAAATTACCTCGGGGATTCAATCTACTTTGTTTATTCAATTTTATTCAATATATATTTCAATGAAATATTCAAGTACAATGATATTGTATAAGAATAGTGCATAATAGAGACCTAACTAGTTTTCTGTGTAAAAATATCTGTTCTGGGGTTTACATATACACATATATGTTATTATAATTTAAAATGGAAATTGAAAAGGATTGATTTCGGAAGAAAAAATAATTAATACTGATTAGTCTTAGTCGTCAATCCATTTGCTTTTCTTATGTTATTAGAAAAACACGATTTGAGATACAAATTAAAAAACTGTTCACTAATTCAAAGTAAATAAGTAATGGTTCCTATCCCGGCTTTTTCAGCCTATGACCAAAAATCTTTTTTTTTCAATACAAAAGAGATAAGAAGTTTTTATTTTAAGCGGTGTATGTTTTGAAATACAATCAACCGAATCCAATAAAAAAAAAAAAGGAACTCATTTTTTGAAAGGGAAAAGTGCAATGGAAAAATAGGATTCAAGATAAAAAGGAATTAGTTATTTAGTTATATAGTTAATAACAGAATATAGATAAAATTTTTATTCATTTTGGATCAGATTGGGCGGCATGGCCAAGTGGTAAGGCGGGGGACTGCAAATCCTTTATCCCCAGTTCAAATCCGGGTGTCGCCTGATTAACAAAACAAATCGGGTTTTTTATCCTGCTAATCTAACTCGACGAATTCTTGCTCCGCAGAAGCGGAAGCAAAGGACTGGGACCTTCGATACTTTATTTTATTTTAATTTTAAGATTTTTAGAATCCGCGGGTTTCCATATTCTATAAAAGACAAAAGATTGTAAATTCTTTTCTCAAAATATGGGTTTGGGGTGTGGCCAAACCCGATACTAATCGAGACGAAGCAATCTTTACTTATTAATTTTAAATTTGAATTTATTTTATAGTAAGTTAAGTGAATTTAATGTTAATGATAGTTAAGTAAGAGTAAATTCTGTGATTCAGAATTAGGAAAGAAAGTAATAGGCTGGAAATTCCTGTACCCAAAGGATTCTTAAAGAACACGAAATTTTTGTTTCTAGGATTGAGGAAAAGAAGTATTATACAAAAGACGATCAAGACGTCTTAATTATTTTATACTAACCCAGACTCAGTTAGTGTCTACTGAAACTGTTCGGAATTAGATTGGGCAGACCGGTTGGAAATCCATTTATATAGGAGTTGCGCAGAGGGCTGAAGATATTTTGTTTTGTCCAGACTCCCCAGAGACTCTGAGTGCTCAGACATTCAATCGGGATAGTCGGTCGGCTTTTATATTTTATTTTTATATTTTATTTATTTTTATATTTTATAGAGTAAATAAAAGTACAAAAAAAAAATCTTTTGTCATCGTAGGAATAGGGGGATTATAAAAAAAGAATGTATGTATATGTAATAGCTGTAGTGGTCTTTCCCCATTCTTTAATAGAAAGAAAGAAAGTAAGACAAAATAAGAATATAGGTATCTTGTAAATATTTACCTATCTTGACGGTGTATTTTTATATCTTTTCTTTATGAAAGAAGGGTGACAAAGCCAAAATAAACAATAAGTCTTACTATTCCTACATTTTCCATTAGAAAAGGAGAGAAGCATTCCTTTTGATATTTCCAAAGAAAGGGTGTGTATCGTATTTGTTCTTAATACTTCCAGACTGTACTAGACCAGAAAAATCCAATAATATAATACTCAAATAATATAATATTTTAAGTATACTAAATAATCTACTAAATATAATATATTATAATATAATATATATATTTTATTAGTATACTAGTGTATACGACTAATATACTAAAAGTATAGGGTTTGTTACGATTAGATTCATTGGAGCAGCCGTCTTAAGTCAAAATCCAATTTTGACACTGTGCCGTTGATTCCACTATGATTATGGATCAATAATGGAATAATTCTTTAATAGAGATAGAGAGAGATAGGGGACATAATTTACATGGATATAGTAAGTCTCGCTTGGGCTGTTTTAATGGTAGTCTTTACATTTTCCCTTTCACTCGTAGTATGGGGAAGGAGTGGACTCTAGGGGTACTACTAATTGAGTAATCGAATTGTATCAATTGTTTAACTGACCGTTTTGCAAAGCCTTAACTTTTAACTTTAAGTAGTATTTATATGTACATATATAAACATATTTATCCATGTAAATAAAGAATATATCCGCCATATACATACAATACAACTTGAACTTTCTACTATTCTAATTTTCTAATTTCTTCTAATTTCTAGAATTCGACTTTAATATAAAAAATCCACTCTACTATGCTACTAAAATATCTAATATAACTACTAAATATTATAACTAATAGAAAATGCTAATAAAATAAATATAATAAAATAAATAGTATACAATACTAAATACAATATTAACCATATATGATATTCATATATATCTCATATATATCATATATATCTCATATATATTTAAGTAGATAGTGTGTAGAAAGAATTATCTACACACTATCTCGGGCGCTTCTGGTTCCAGCCCGATCGCTTCATTGAATTTAATTTAATACTTAACTCTTTGAACTCTTTGAAACTTTTTTAAATCCCTTTCGTTCATTTTTTCAATCATTAATCATTGATTAAGAACTAATAATTCAGGGCTCATTCAAATTAATCATTTTGACTAACTGTTTTTACATAGATGATAAGTAAAAAGGCGGTAGGAACTAGAATGAACAGTGCAGTAGCAATAAATGCGAGGATATTGACTTCCATAATCTCATTATTATTTTTTTTTTTTTGCTTCGCAATAACTCGGGATCTAATCCCATAGAGATGATAAATTTGACTCTTGTAAATTCAATAAATAGGAGAAATTGTATCCTGATAATACTGAATCGAATCAATATTATGAATAACAATATATCTGATCCATCAAATCGATTAATCGTCGAAAATGGAATAGTATAACATAGGGGGATTCTTTATCTATCATCTTTATCTATCAAAAAAAAGGGGATTTCTGGGTTCATCAAGAATCCTATTAAACTTTTCATACTTTTCTACTATTTCTTTTCTATAACCTATCCTCTTCCTTATTTCTTTATACAATTCTCCTTCCTTATATTACTGATACATAGAATTATCTAATGTAATATCATATGACCGGTATTCTATAGGTCATACGTAGACCCAAACAGTAGAAATTAGATACAAATAAGGATAATTAAAATATCTAATAGTCCAATAAATTTACAAAAAAAGGGCCGTTGCTTGACCTTTTATTAGTATCCTCCTTTTCGGGTTTAGCTAGGAGCGCATGCATCAAGAATTCGGCAGGTAATTTGAATAAGAATGAGATAGATTTTCAATTAGTAATTGAGAATACACAAATTGGAGCTAGAAAAAGTACTCCGCTCCGTCGAGGTAATTTTGTTAAGTTCATTGTGTACCGTACAACAAAGGAATCGATTTTTTTATCTACCCCTGGTAAAAATACGGGCACTTTATTTCATTGATAAAAAAAAACAAAGGAAAAAGGGATTTCTTTATTGGGGATTAGATCTTATCCCCCTATTTAGGGAAATAAGGGGAAATAAATTAAAGGATCCTAGTTCGGGACTGGCGGGGCTCGAACCCGCAGCTTCCGCCTTGACAGGGCGGTGCTCTAACCGATTGAACTACAATCCCAGCAGGGTGTATGGTATACATGTTCTTATGGTTTTATAAATCGTGTCGTGTTGTAACAGAGAAACAAATGATATACTGATATCATATCCACATAGATATGGACTATAGTAAGAATGATGCAGGTTACTAAGAATCTCGTGGTTTTTTTATTATCGATAGATAATGAATTTTTCAATGAGAAAAAGGACTCTTTTTCCTTTCTTGATACTTAATTAAATATTTAATTAAGTATCAAGAATTTAGATCGTTAGAAAAATCAGAGCGGATAAGAATGGATAGAGCAGAAAAAAATGGACTCTTGATCCTTATTTCTACGGGTTTTGGGCATTTATATTTCTGGAGGATAAATGGGTTAGATCATACTCATGGAGCGGCGAATTATTGGGCCGAGCTGGATTTGAACCAGCGTAGACATATCGCCAACGAATTTACAGTCCGTCCCCATTAACCGCTCGGGCATCGACCCAGGAAGAATTCATTCTAGGCTTAGTGATAATCTATTATTAACTTCCTTTCGTAGTACTTTACCCCCAGGGGAAGTCGAATCCCCGCTGCCTCCTTGAAAGAGAGATGTCCTGAACCGCTAGACGATAGGGGCATATCTGCCCGACCGTCATCATACTATGATGATAGTATCATCAGTTTTTTGGAATTGTCAATATAATAACAAAATCCGAAGATTTTTTTTATGGAATTCGACTCAGGGTACGAATCCCCCCATCACATATAATTCACGAAAATATCTTGATTCTATCTATGCCGATGTCGGATTGGTACAGGTATCAATCAAGTGAATCGTGTTATGATGGGTCAAAACAAAGCAAGTAGGGTTGGTCTTGAAATAATTTACTGCATTATTTTTGAAGAAAAAAGAATAATAATAATCTTACACCTTACCTTACTAGGTAAATCGAATTTCTTGTTCCCGAACGAGAACCTATGCATATATATACATATATAGATACGTGCAATAGACTTATGATAGAAAATAAATGTCTAATTAATGAATTGAATAAAGGAGCCCTTTTAACTCAGCGGTAGAGTAACGCCATGGTAAGGCGTAAGTCATCGGTTCAAATCCGATAAAGGGCTTTTTCACT